TGAACTCTCACTCGAGAAGGGCATTCGAAGCGCTTTTAATGCGCATTGATTATTGGCAGTGGGGAAGGAAGTGATCGAGAATAGAAGCCGACAGCCGATTAGCTTACTAATGATTTTCCATCAGTCTGCTCCCCCGAAACTAGAAGACGGTGGTCAGGTCGACGGAAAGAAATCTTGGCACAAGTGAAGAACCAAGGCCTTCATCAGTGCTAACCTATCTGAAGATGAAAGGGAATAATAGAAAGAGTTCTTGATGCAAAATCAAAATATCTTAACCCTGGGCTTGACCCACGAATTGCAGTGCACCACTTAACTCTAAAAAAGCGAGACTGCTCCCATCGATGGGATCACAACAAAGATCATCCATTTATAGATAGCTGGGTGATGGGTCTGGAAGAGAATATATCGGTTGTTGTAAAAGATGGAGGGGCTTATCATCAATTGAAGGACATTGATACTCGGCGAAGAGTAGTTAACTGGGGCCTATGATGATCAATGAAAGAACGCCTACAGTGATGATTGATCTATCCGCGCTGGCTACGTACGCTCTTTTCTATGCTGCTTAAGGGAGACTTCCTCTTTTAGGCGAACAGCTATTAGTAGTGAAACAAAACAAAAAAATGAAGGAAAAACCAATGCCCTTGATAGGGTCATGCGGAATCGAATAAGCTCTTTTCATTCGGTGTTTCCCTTGGCTTTGCGTGCTGTGCTTAGCGTAGGGCGCTTTCGCTTGCTTCGTAGTACTTCCGGTTTGGAGCCATCGTCGCAGTTTAGGTTGTAGCATGCCTTGGCGAGGTTTTGCTCTTTCTTGGGAGCGTAGTTCCCTCTCCTTGGCGCACAGGTAGTTTCCACCGATCTTTTTACTTGCGCTAGTGCGTATCACTGCCTTCTCGTGCACTCTCGCGCTTGGTGTGAAGCTATTCCCTGCCAATGCTTTCAAGAGGGGAATTGGCAATCTGCTGCTTTAAGCTAAGCGCGCAGTGGAGGCCTGGGCTTTAGCTCACCTTTAGCCAAGCTGCGATAAGTGCGTTCAGTGATTCTTGTACGCTAATAGATGTGATTGCCTGGGTTAAGGTGTTCTCGCTGATTAACCCTGAGGTCGATTAGCGTGACTAGCTTAAGTTGTTGCAATGTGCCCTTCCCTCTCCCTTTGCTTATCTAGCTTTATGTTGACGGTTGCCCCATCCGCTTTTATGCAACGGGTGTCAAACTACCCTTCCTCCAAGATTGAAGTTTCGCTCCAGAAAATGCTCTTTAGGAAAAGCCATTGGAACCGAGTATAATAGCCCCTATATATAAGGACTCAGAGCCTTTTGGAACTTCTTCCCCTCCCCTAGCCTAGAAGAAAGGCTTTCTTCGTCTGCTTGATCTGCTACGGATGCCCATTAAAAAGATTCATTCCCCGGTGGATTGATTTGGCTATTGCTTTTCAGCATCAAGCTTATCTAAGGGCTTTGGAACATTCATTTACTACATTCTCCTCCCACTGGCCATCCTGACAACAGCTGGTTTATGGCACCGGGCTAGCTCATGAAGAAGTCGAATCGGAGTTGTCCAGAATCAGATCTCCTCAGAGCACTATTCACCAGCCTTCCTTCGCCCGGGAATGGTGACAGTTGCTGCCTGCCTTGCGAAGCTTTGAGTCCTTTCCTCTCTAGATCTGACCTCGCCCAAAGGAAGGTGTAGGTAGCATAGCGAGATGCTTCACGCAATTGCGCGAAAGAATACCTAAGCTCAAGCAGCAGATACTACCACATACAGGAGAAGAAGCTCTAGCTCGAGCTATAGCGCTTATTAGGAATTGTCCAATTCAATTAATTCCAGGGCCCTTTTAACTAAGCGGGGAGAGTCACGAAGGGCTATTCTTCGATGGGGTATGATTCCACTTTCACCTTCCCAAAGGGATCAATGGTATACCGAACGAACGGAACTTTATTGCTAAAGTTGAGTTTCGTTAGGGACCGGGTCTACGTCACTTTAGAGGTGGGCTTACTTTCCTTCCCCACCCCCTTAACGACCATAAGCCTTCCCTTTATTGATGCAATGCCCCAAAGGAATTCAATTTCACTTCCAAAGTATGATAAAGCAGACACATCCGCATCAGCATCCGAAGAAACATCCGCAGAAGCATCAGCTGAAGCAGAAGAGGAGAAGTAGGACTTTCTTCCCAGAATCGGCTAAGGAAGAATTCAAGGAAGTCCATTACTGAGAGAAGTGGTGATCTCGTCTGATGGCTAGTCCGCTCCCACTACGCGCCGGAGTGCAGTAGATGAGCACCTTAGCGCGAAAGCTGTTGCTTGTTTCATGACTCTTCATCAGGTTAGCGCTTGACGTGCCTAGAGCGTCAGGTTGTTTCCGCGCTACCCCAACTTCCCAATCGAATGTTCATGAAAACTGCTAGTTGCCTTACTGGATAAGCTACTGAAGCCGTTTGCGAGTGTTTCGTAGTAAGCAGCTCGGCTCGCTACGGCAATAGGACGTGCTAGGTAGTTTGCTTGTT